ATTCAAACCTCCTTTTTTACCATTAGCAAGAACTTGTTTCAGTTGCATATCATAAGGGATTCGAACAACTGCTTCAAATACAGTATCGGGAAGTACCGCTTGTGGTACCTCAATATCCACGGGCTTATTAGCTAAATGGCAATTGGCACATACAATACGGCCAGTCGCTTCTCGTGGATTTTCATAACCCTGCTGTGCAAAAATGGGATATGCACTTGAAATGGATGTACAAGTTATGATATATATCATGAGCGATACGGAAATAGATCGAGTAATCTGTTTCTTTATCCAAGAAAAGGTATTTCTAGTTTGCATGGTCCAATCATTGATTCCAAAATTTCTACAATAAATGGGGTAGGTCCCTAGTATAGTTCCCTATCCACGAGTCTGCTATTTACTGGAATAAAAAAAATATAGGATGAGGCCGTCGAACGGGTAGATATATAATAAGTAAGATTTTCAATGCTTTGCTTATCTCCAACTACAAAGTCATAAATATTCCAATTGGATTAGATTCGTATCAGTGCAGCAGATTCTTTATCAGTCATTCATTGAATGATAAATAACTACAAGGGACGGAGATACACGATTTAAATAACGGAAAATCCAATATTTCAAAATTGTATCGAGAATGACTGGAAAGGTAGAAACAAGACCAGATATAATTTGATCATTATGACCAAATCCAAAATCTTGATAGATAAAGCCAATCATTAATTCCCAACCGTGGGGTGAATGGAATCCGATACATAAATCAGTTAATAAAAGAATGGAAAAGACTTTTACTGTGTCGCTTAAGTTATATAGGAATTCCCGAGACAAAGAGTGAAGAATAACAAGCTTTTCATTACCCCAAATAGAATAACCGCTTAGAATAAACAAACAGATTAGATTTGTCGAGAAGTGCAAAATCGTATGGATATGACCCTCATTTTGTATCTTGATTAATTGGATTGTTTCTTTATGGATTCCTATACGAAACTCTTGGAGATGTGTCTCCGAGTATTCTTTGATCATTTCGTCCAAGAAGAGGAATTCTTCTAATTCTATGAATTTTTCTAGAAGACTCTTTTCTTGAATATCATTCAAAAAAATTGAAGGATAGCAGACATTCTCTAGAATTTCTCTTAAATTCGACCCTAATAACTGTTTTATAGCCATTACAAATCTTAATTGGTTTAAACGTATGATGGAGGAGCTAACCCAAAAGGGCCTATCCGAAGTTGAATGTTTAGTGTTCCTATGGCTACAGGTATACTATCACAGACACTCTCAGGAGCGGGGAAACGCCGAGACCTTTGCTTAAGTAATGATATGAAATTTGGTTTAGTTAATCCTTTCAAGGGCTAGCTGGATCCGAAGCTCTCTTGGTCGGCTTGGCTAGAACAACCACGATCAAAGTGATTGGTTCATTGCTCAGGACGAAACTCTGCCTCACTTCGATCGCCTCGGATTGAAGGATTCGGCCGCGTAGCCCTCATTTTGGAATAAAAGGAAATCGAAGGTGCTGATGAAGGAAGAACATTACCATAACTCTACTATTCCACGCTCTTCCGAACTTCAGACCCACCACAACGAAGTTTTTGAGTATACTAAGGATTACCCATATCGAGAATGGGCCCGCCCTGGTACCGTTCTCTACTTCCGCTCTAATAGATTGTCGCAGCAAATAAGACTTGAAGCGGATTCTCTACCTAGAATTGATCTAATACTTCAGTAGACTCATTTCATGCCCTTATCGAATGTTCATAACCACGCCTTCGCTATCGCAAGAATATAGCGATCGAAGAGCTATCGCTCAGCAGCTTCGCGTATTACGAAAGCCGTATTGCCCGAAGGGGGCATGCTGCAAGAGCGTAGGAATCTCATCTCTCTTCCAATAGAACAGGAAGTCTCAAGCCAGTAGCACGATAGCAGTCCATTCAGTCAAGCCATTCCAGGTCATCTTGAAAAAGGATGGAAAAACTTTAGGTTAGGAAAGCAGGTGCTCTTATTGGACGTCACGGGAGAAATCCCGATGGCTGATAGGGTCATACCCTTCCGAGCGTACCAACTTTGATTAACATCGAGTTTTATGTTTCGCAGCATCGGATCCGTTAGAAAGCAAGGAATGGGTCAAATATAGACTATGGTCCGCACTCTGGTCAATTTTTTGTACCAAAGTACACCTCTATGCTAGGTCAGGCCCTACACTCCAAGGGATGCTATTATCTTTCGTGCCCCCATGGAAGCTGTCTATCTTAGAGAGTCAGCGTGAGACTTATTGGCAAGTGGTGATGCACCTTAGCACGGGCGAATCCGCTCATCTGAGACTTCATTATGGAGAGCCATAATCCTTTCTAATAGCTTCCTTCCTTCCACTCAAACACAAACCCCAGAAGGGAACTCAGCCTCATAAGGCATATATTACAGCACAGGCATCGTAAGATAAGATAAGGGAAAAAAGAAATCCTTATCTTAAGAGGAAAGAGGAAGAAGATATGGTCTCCATTCTATAGGTTCGATGGGGATTTTTTCTCACTCTATGGGATCGAGCCCTTATCAGAGGCGTGCCCACCGACACCAGTAAAAGTGTTCGGCTTGCACGTCTCTTTTCTAGCTATGAAAGAATGGGCGCATAAATGTATTCTACCGCTCTTTGTTTACTTCTGGCCTTCCCCTGTGATTTATCCTACACGCGGGGAGTTAGATGTTGGAGTAACATCGTTTCCGTTCCGCGGTCAATATACTCAAGAGTTGAGGACCCGAATTCGGGCTGCTGCGGCGCTCACAGGTATTTTTACTCATATTTGGAAAAAAGTCTGTCTCGTTCATCCCCGACTTCCTTAGTCACTCAGAAAGATGCGCCTAACAGTGCCCCAAGCCAAAATAGAAAGAGGATAAGAATGGAAACTATCTAATCGGGATCAGAGTTCCGACCATTCCTTTGAAGGAAGCTATTAGAAGTGAAGCTATAAGAAGAAGAAACCCCAAAAGAACCAGATTCCGTAAACAACACAGAGGAAGAATGAAAGGAATATCGTATCGAGGGAATCATATATGTTTCTGTAAATATGCTCTTCGGGCACTTGAACCCGCTTGGATCACCTCTAGACAAATAGAAGCGGGTCGAATACTATTCTACCACAGCTATTTCTAGACTTGGATCCTTGTAGTAAGTGTCCTTGGAGTCAGTCTTTCTCTCTTTCTTTTCTATCATCAACCGCTCATAACTAGCGGCTCTAGTGGCTAGGTAGAAAAAAAAGAAAAGATCGGTGCCTCATATTTAAGTTCAGACCTCTCAGAGCCTAACTAACACACTCCTTTTCGGTCAAGGAGGCGAAATCTTAAGTTGACCTATCCCTTAAGATCGGTATATCCAATATCTTCAGATGTGGTGGATTCCAGAACACCCCCTAAGACCAGGAGCCTTTAGCAAACCTTACACAGGCAAGAAGAATACATATATACTGAAAGCGTAGGGTCCACTATCGGTAGTTAAGAAAAGGTTTAGCTATGTTCCGCTTCGCGCCCTCACTTGAGGAAGGATTGCCAGTCGTCTAAGACTCTCTTTACTTTAAAAGAAGAGTGCATTTATGACGCATTTCTTGTACGCTAGTGTCTGAACACGCTGATTCCAGCAATAATTCATATTCTCTTTCTCTGTGGCAAGTGGCCGACCGAAGGCTACTTTTCACTATTTCTAGTCAGTGTGCCGCGAGTGCTTCTTTTGGTTGGTGTTCAGTGATTGAAAGAGATGATCGGATCCTAGTTCGCTTACTAATCGCTTTCGGGACAATGGCAACGAATCTCCGGACAGATGCAAGGAGCACTTTCTGGTGGATTTGATTCGGTTAAAGCTTTCAAGGTAGCGTAGTGCTTGCTTACTTGTTAAAGTAAGGGAAGGGGGCTTGGACTAAGCGCAATTGCAGGAATAGGTATCTTCTATCGTCGACAGATAGGCTCGTTTTTTCGATCGGAGATCCATGGATCACAGACCTGAGGTGAAATTCCCCCTCTCTTTCTCCTTCAGTGCACAAGTGAAGTGCATTTCTTGCTCGTCAAGTTCGGAATGGATCTTACGCCAGCGGGTTGACCATTTGGCTGCTTTTTCCGAATGCTTTCCTCGTACGAGGGATGGATTCTTCGCCTTACCTACATGCAGGTGACGCAGGGCGTTGTAGCTTCCCTTACTTTAACAAGTGAATGTGCTAAGGTAGGCCCTTTTCCCATTCGGGAGAGGCATTTTATAGACTCTAACTATCTTTCTTTTCACAGTAGTCAATCCTTGCATATCATTAAGTTCCAGCAATAAAATGAAGAGTGATGCAGCTGGCGCAGAAGACGTCGTTCATTACCTTATCAGATAGAGCTGACGGAAAGACCACTTTGGTATCGATTCTGAGAAGACGCCCCACTGGCCAGTTGCCACGGAAAACTACATGAGGTTCGCCGAGGGCGAGAGGAGGCAAATCACTGAGATTTCCGAGACAAAGTCTTCTTCGGATGATGCTTTAACTTCACTGTCTTCTCGAATTGTATTTGCTGTTGGCTCTTGCCTATTATATCAGTCATGCCATTCTGGTCTTCCTTTCCTGCCTTTAGTTCTCTATCGAAATCACAAGCGGAGGGGAGGAACAAAGTAACTCGGACTATGACACTTTGTTTGGACCGGGGAATTGCACCGACAAGTCACCTGCTCTGCTTAGTTTTCAGAATATCTGGAAGTAGGAAAGACATTCCCTTGTCGTTTACTGCGCGAACTCATACGCATACTTTGATGCTAACTCGAATGATGGATGTCTCGGGATAATTCCTTTTTCAAGGACCTCCTGCAGGACTGGATCCTCATTCTGGACAAAAAGCAATCTCAAAATAGGAAATCTACTCTTAGACTAACTAGGATCTCGCCTTGACCACTAACTAGACTTGCCTATTCTTCGCTAACCACCTACTGTCTAGTGTACGCTTAGTTAACGAATAAATCCTTTTGCAATAACAGGGAATAGCAATCTAAATATTGCCTCCCCTTTAACATCTTTCGATTCAATGTGGGAATACCAGGCAAATTCAAACTCAATCTGGGCAAGGCGCATACTAAGTGAGAGGCCTCATTCTTCTGAAGGCCTTAGGGAATCCTTGCCTTGGTTCCGCTCGGATGATGATTCTGAGGTTTAGGTGACTTGGTTTTGAAACGGGGAATTTGGGATAAATGCGATTGTGGGTATCTTCTCTTCTTTCCCACTTGGCTTGGATTCAATAGCCGGGGATTCTCCAACTTTTGACTCCGGTTCCGCTTCCCTTGACTCAGCTGTTCGGGAATGGTCTCTTGCAAGAAGAAGTGCCGCCCGCAGGTTTTTCATGAAATGAATGGTTATTCGGGAAACGTAATGTTAACAGTAAAAACTCCCTTTTACAAAAGTCATAAGGTGCCAGCAAACGGCGAGATAGACAGAAAGCTTAGGATAGCAGAAGCGAAATAGGCTTGTTGGTTCTAGGTAAATAAAAAGCAGGTTATAGAGCGATATAAGGTCTTCTCCTTCCATCGAAGTTAGAAAGCCAGTTACTTGTCAAGTAAGTAAAATCAGTCAAATCTATCCTCAAGCCTAATGAAAGAGAAAGCAACCAAGTGTTAGACTCGCTTCAACTCTTTTCTATACTATTCTTTAACATGTAATCGCTTTCCCTCCTTCTTCCTTGTCTGATCCTATCCTTCAGGCTTGACAGAGTAATGGGACTGGGACTGAAAATAGTAAGTAAGAAAGTCTGACCTCGGGGACTGAGGCTTGTTACTATTTTTCCAACTAAGGCCGAAAAAGGTCCTCATTTGGATGAATACCCGGAAAAGGGATTTTTTTTAGTAACAGATGCCGTAGAATCAAGATCTTAGATCAACTGGGCTTACCTTACTTCAGAAACTGATTCTGCAACTAGCAAGTCTCCATCCTCTATCGGTCTACTTTGTACTTCTCTCTATTCTATGGTCTTGCTACCATCCTCCCCCAGCTCTAGTTGCCCTGAAGCGTACACAAGGAACATTTGTCACTATATGAGGAGAAGAGATTTTATTTAGGCAGGAAGGCCCATAGCGACAATGATTGGGGTTTGCACATAGGCTATAACCTTTCCTTATTATTCACGTTTAAGGAGTTACGCCCTCAAAAGAAAAGCGTTAGTTCGAACCGAGGGAGCGAAGGTTTAAGCAGAAGTCGCAATCAGTGAAAACGAAGAAGGCGCTAGGGCCCTTTGGAGGTTGTGTTGATTCATTTCTTTGCTCACAGTCCTTTTATCACGGCTTTATTGTCCTTTGATAGCTTCAACCATTACATTAGGGTTGCGTTTGTTAAAGGAACTTTTTTCATTCCCCCGGGTGGAAGACTTCCAATCCCAATCTGTGTGGCTGGAATTATAGTTCCCACTTCCGGTCTTTTATTTGAGGAGTCTCGAATAAGCCAATGAGTATCATATAAAGTAAATGAGCTACCGAACTCCTGAATTGAGGATGCGAAGAGTCTAGATGCTTTTTGGTTGAGCAGAGTAGTTTTTTGTTAGAATAGATCAATTGCAGTTGGTATGAGAGCTACCTAGAGCACTACTGTACTTGGATCTGGGTTCGACCTTCTTTTCTTTATATATGAAATATATGAGATTATATGGGTGATGTCTTCGCAAGATGCAAGCCCTAGAGCCAAACCTTTTCAACGATAGCCTTTCCAGCTAGAGGAACTCAACTAAAAACTAGCTTCTAGGAAAGAAATATCCCATCTCCAAGGCGTACCTTGCTTTTGTAAGCGGAGCTTCCCAAACAGGATTAGCCATACAATCCAACCCTGCTCAAACTTTGCTCTTTCGAACGCAACGGAGTAACTATATAGTAACTATATAGAATAGTCCGCTGCTTTAAAGAGTCTTATGTCGAAAAATGACATACTTTTTGATTTGATCCCATTGGATCTGAATCAACTATAGGTACTGAGCTCTCATACTTCCAGCAACTGGCTCAACTCAAATAACCGCGAGTCAGTCTGTCTTGTCTAGACAATCATTAGAATTAGAACCCCGAAAACGCTCTGCTTAGTCGACTGAAAGAGAATTGAAGCATCCTACTTCACTGTAAATGCCACTACAGATTGCTCCCAGCGAGCTAAAGGTCATACTGACTTCCTTCTCTTTTTATTCTATCGGGGGAAGATGGCACTTACTCGTCTTATGTCTTCTATCGGCCATCTCCTAAGAATCTGCAGTCTCCTCTCCTTACTTATAGGTAGGCTGCCGTAAATGATACAGCTTCCGCCGCGAAACCGGTTTCTGTTGTTGAACCAATGAGTGAAGTTATTGCCGCTACCGCTGAACAAGATGCCGTGGTACTTGATGCCGCTCCGGGAGGGGACTGATCCTTATCCGCTGTTTCGGGATCGATTTATGTAGCAACTTATTTAGCTGAACCAGTATCAGATAACATTTCTGTTGCTAAATAAGCAAAAGATAAAACTTCTTCTGATGCCGAAGGATCTACTACTTCACGTAATTATTTAATTCACTGCGTGGTGGAACGAAATATGTTTCCCGGTCGGGTGCTATCTACTAATCCTATGATAGAAAAGTCTGAAGATAAAGATATAAGTAGGCTTTCCCCTAATCGGATGTTTTCCCCTGCTTTTGAGTTGTTGTTATAGAAGCTTCTTTCTTTGTGCCTCCGTCTCTTCTGATTAATAGTAAGAAAGGAAACCTCGTATTGATTTACGCATTTTACAAGTTTTCTTTTTTTCTTAAAGTGTATGAAGAGTATTTTTCCTTCTTCTTTCGTTCTTACCCTTAGAGTTAGTCGATAGCTAGTGCCCATCATCCTATCAGTCGTGGATGAAAGGAAATTTAGTTAGAACCGGATCTCCGCAACTCACTCGACGAAGGAAGGAAGTAGCATCTACATCTAAGAAAGATGGAAGACCGGATATTACGTATACATAAGGAATATTTTACAAAGCAGATTTTATTCATTCCAGCACTACAAGCATTTTTATACATAAGAGTACATCCAATAGGAAGCCTACACACACGTAGACCAGCCACACAAGATTACAAAGTTAACTAAGAACATATTAAGTGAACAAAAGACATAAAACAAGATGAAAGATAACAAAGAGCATTAAAACACACTACTTTGCGTCGACGGACTACTTATTTGAATCTTATAGAAAGAGGAGAAGGAACGAACGAAGTGAAGCTATTAACTTCTAGTTCCCCCCGTTGTTTCTATTTCAACTGCGGTTGCTTATGGCCCCCTCCACAAGGAGAGATTGCTGTTCTTGAAGGAGGGCCTCCTTCCGGTCTTCAAGAGCTCGAATGCGGTCCCGTATTCTTTGCATCACTCTTCCTACGACCTCAGGATCGAGAGCTGGCGGATGCTCCCATAACAGACCGAGCGAATTCTCCTGTTGGAGCTTTTCGGTTTCCGCGGTTTGTATTTCTTGTTGAATTTCAGCAAGTCTTCCAACGATATCCATGGCTAAAGCTCTTTCTTGCCGACTAAAAAAAGTCCTCGTCTCCCTTTGCTTTGCCAAATAGAGACTGAAAGAAGCTTCTATTTATAGGCGTTAGAGGCCCTTAACCCTTTCTTATTATGCTTAACGCCCTTTCTTATTATTAGTAAGAATTCTTGTCTTGGTTCCCTAACAAGGATCATTTTAACCCTGGCTTTTCATAAATATTGAACCCCATCCACTAGATTCTTTTATTGAATAATTGTCCTTTCCCCGTACGGATTGGAGTACGAAAGGCCCACCCCAAAGAGCGAATAGTCTTTTTTTTCGCGGGTATCGCCACGTGGACCGATCAGGAGCCAATACAATAATAGAACGCACATCATAGAGTACTCCCCTTTCTCGTCTAACGTCTAATAAGACTGGGTTCCAAAGCCCCTTTATTAAGAGATGGAGCAATCCTTACTCGACAGCTCAAAGCTGACCAGTACAAAACCATGTGATCCGTCTACCCCACTGGCTTCTACGTGTCTTTTTTTTACTGGGTTATTTGTACCCAGCTACATCATGGACTCCCCTCGGCCAATCCTCACTCGTCCGTCCTTGCTTAGGAAAAGACCTACTCTTGCTCTTGATTCATCTCTTTTTTTCTACCTTTACAGCTCGCTCTGTCAGTCCACTAAGACCTTAGTGTTCACTAACAGCGGTATACAGTAAGTCAGTACAGGAAGGGCACGCGAAATAGACAACTACTTATGGTAGTAGTTGAATCGTCTTCCCTGAAAATGATTCCATTTTTTTTTATAAGCATGTGATTCGCATTTTGTCAAGCCTGCTTTACTCGATGAAAGCCCACAGAAGGGCGAAAGCACGACAAGCCTACCCATCATCAAAGCAAGCCCAAGTCTATGCAAGAAGTCCCGCAGGATCTATTCAAATTCAAAGTTGGCTCCTCACATGAAAGAATGCAAAGGATCTGAGTCCATCCAAATAGCCCAGACTATCAAAAGGCCTAAGCCCATATAGCCTCGGCCTGTCCAAATGATGTTCAGCGGTCTCTTACCCAAGTAGCTGTGGCCCATGATCCAAAGGACCCGCAACCAGTCAATCATGCTATCCTTACCTTTCAACCAACCCCTTCGATTCCGCTTCTGCAGCAGTATATAATATCGGTCCCTTACCTTGATGCCTACAGCTCAATTTGTTTTCCAGTGATGGCAAGAATTCGCGAAATACTGCTTTTTCTTCTTCTTGTGTTGTTTCTGAATGGCATCATAGCTACACGAGGGAAAGCGATGCTGCCCACTCTGCCGAAAAAGGGGGCCTTCCCTCAAAAAATGCCAGTTCCACCATCAGGGCCCAGCAAGCAGCATAATTCTCTTCCGAGGCTGCCTTTCATTCCAGCAACAGTAGTATATGGTTCGAAGCGCCTTGTTCCATCCGGTCCGAACCCCCTCCATCACTAGTAAAGTGAAGGTGTTATTTGTATTGCAATAATGAATAAATGTACGAACACAAATAATGAGCAGACCTGCCCACGTTTATATGTGGATTCATTTCATAATGTATTATTTTTTTAATAAAGAAGCGCGTGAATTTTGAGTGTAACGCAGGTTGTCTTTCTCGGTTGATGGATGGCCTATATCGCTTTATTTATAATGTTATTCTTATGTTGATGCTATTAGAAATAATAAAATCTAAAATTCCTTAGAATTGTTTTTCTCGTACTGTGTAAACGAACTTCTTGCTCTTGTTTGGCGCTTCTATTTCTATATGGAATCTTCTTCTTACTGACCGACTAGCTGACAGGAAGCGAACTAATTCCGCGAGAACGATAGCCAGAGGAAAGTAAGTTCCTATTGCCTCTATATCTTTACTAAAAAAAAGGGTGGAACGAACGGACGAACCGCCTCGCTTCCCCTCCTTAGGTTTAGGTGTAGAGTCGATTCCTCTCCTTCTATCAGAGAAATTAAGTTAGAGGGCATGCCTCTAACGAGAGCTGTTTTCAGAATTACTGGAGAAAGGAAGAGGCCTGGAGCAGACCCCCTCTTTGTGTAGTCAGAGCCTCGGAACCTCGCTATATAATGATTCCACCTGTGGAACGAAGGAATTGGTCAGCCTAGAAGACGGAGTAAGTAGGGTCCGAAGTATGAAATACTCCTGTCCAGGTAACGAAAGACTAATCCAATCGATCGGAAAGGTAAGCCTTAAGTGAAGGCCCGGGTTCCTTTCCTGAATGCGAGACTGTATACCTTGATAGGAGTGGAATATGAAAGAGAATAGGTAACGAAGGCAACTATAGTAGGACAGCGACCGCTGGGGGCTACGGGAAGGTTGCAGGATCGGATGATTCAAGTACTTAAGTGGAAGCCTTACCAAAGTAAAGAGATTGGGCTCCTATAGTCATAGTCTCCGTATTATCCTCTGAAAGGCAAGGTGAAAGCATGCCAACCTATCGTAGGGGCCTATACTATAGGGAAAAATGCAGTGTCTTCCGCGGCTCGCCGTAGTGCTTTTATTTTAGGCTCGCACCCGAAAAGGGGATTCCTTCTATCAATACGAAAAGGCGATGTAAATGCTTCAGCTCCCTACCCCATCTTTCTTTATAGTAGTAGCTGGACAAAGAAGGTTTATTAATGCTTAAAGAAATCTCCATTCTTAGTTCCAAAAGCTCTTTGCTATAGGATTCATACCCTATGATTCAGTCATTCCATAAACTAAGGTATACCAGTCGGTTGAAGACAAATTTCTAATTTAGCTGGATTCTCCAGGTTTCTATAAATGGAATACGGACGCTAGTGTTCGGGAACAGGTAGCTTCGGGTGGGGGAGTACTTAGGGATTCCACGGGCATGGTCATCTTCGCCTTTTATAAGGAGTTTGGAGAATTAGAAGTGTTATCAGCCGAGGCAAGTGCTTTGTTATTTGGCTTGCAATTGTGTGTGGATGGAGGCTTTCGCCAAGTTCAAGTGGAAGTCGACTCGGAAGTTTTGGTGAAGCTGGTTTTGAGTCAGAGCCTTTCTAAATGGCCTTTATGTAACACGCTTATTAGAATTTGTGATCTTCTTGGTGCTATTCAAGCTGGTTTGTCTCATATCTTTCGTCAAGCTAACGCGGTTGCTGACTGTCTTGCCTCGTTATCACTACCTGGGCAACATGTTTTCTCTTTTCGGCAAAGTCTTAGAATAGACGGTTTAGGTATTCGTTCTTTAAGATCGTTTGTTGTAAGGGAGTCGTAATCCTTATTTATAGCTTTAGCATTTTCATGTACTGGAGGTCAGGTTTATGTCCCCTTCCTATCGTTTTAATTAGGCTTCTTTGGATTTCCTTTTTTATTAGGATAATTTTTCTTCCAAGTCAAGTGACTGGGACTCCTACCCTCTCTGGCTCACTGACTAGCTAGCTTGCCTAAAGCCCTGATCTGATGGAAAGACTTTTTTATGCTGGCTTGAGATGCTACTACTTGAAATGCTTAAAAGACTCCTGCTTTTTCACTAGCTTGCTCAGTGGATAGAACGGAACAGGCCTAGACCGTCACCCAATTTATAACTCACTTGTTTTAAAAAAAATCTTCAATTCTTTCTCCTCTTTTTAAGAAGTAGCTGCTACTGTGATCATAGCTGCTGTTCGCATATCAGCTCAAGCAAGCCTGACTAGTCTCATCGACTACTCAAAACTCAACTCATACACAGGTAATCGGTCCTACTTGAATAGGCGCTGTACCGGCTGCGAACTCTAAGGTTTGGCTTTTTATTTACTTTATTTAGTCAATGTCGCATGGCCTTAATGGTATACATCTTCTAGTCGGCAGGGCGCGGATCTATGAATAGGAGCTGTTGTACGGGTATCTACCGGACCTAAATTATCAACAGGCTCTCCAAGCACCAACAAGCCGATGTACCTACAAGCGAAAGACCAGACCAATGAACCGAAAGACCGCCTTTCCTGCGTATGCGTGCCGTTGACTCCTCTACTTAATGGGCTCTTTATTTCATTTCTGAGATTTAGAGTTCCGAGGCTTTGACGTCGAAGCGAAGGTGGAAAGGAATGGAATGATATCGGGTAAACAGAATAGATGTCTCGTTTCCCTGCTGCTTGAAGGTTTGAATCAAATTCCCTTCCTGATCTGAGATGAAAAGGCAAGAAATTTGTTAGCTTTCTCGGCTTAAGGAGTTTATACTACTTACAAGGCCTCTATTTCTTAAAAAAAGACGAGATGAGATCCTGTGGTCGAAGTACCAAACCCAAAAAGAAAGAACGAGTTGAATCGGATTCTCGCTCAAAGCCTATTCTCGAGGCACTCTTTCTCTTATAGCGGAATTCCCCTTCACTTGCCAAACCTTCTTTCCTATCGAACCAGACACGGAATACCTGGCCTTGCCCAAGCCCAAGTCTAGTTTCGAATCGAGTCTCGGCATCAATCCGTGAAAGCATCTGCGCTAAATATCGAAAACGAATAGGTAAGGGCTTTCACTAATGTACCAACTGTCATGAGTTGGGCGGACAACTCGCAGACTAGCTTGGCGAAAGCATGGAATAGAGGCTCTCTTGGTGAGATCCCGTCTATCGGCTCCCACCATCCGCGCGAAGCCTTTAAGTAAAGGAATGGCTTTCTCTCTATTACTTTGTTGCTCGTTATGCTCAACAACTGGCTCAATGGCAATGCGACGGAATAAGCTTCTTTTTTACAGAGTCAAAACTTCAATCTTAAAGCATGGGGAATGTCCGAGTAAGGAGAATTAGCCAAGCTTCTTCACAAGCGAAGGAATTGCTGCCTAACCATCTGTGAGATCGGAGACTTCGAGAGGCTCCCTAGCCTTCTTTAACGCCACTCTTTCCGAGTTTCGTTTAATGACATGAATGAAGCTTACGATTTTGTTAGTGAGAAGCTCAGTTCAGCTTTAATCTTTTCTATGATTCATTCATTATATTCTAATTAATGATCATGTAAACGGAGACCCTACTCAGAAGCTGTGGAAAGCATATTCAAAGGAAACTTCCTAAGTCTTTAATAGACTTAATTGAAATGAAATAAATATTTAACCTATAAGGTTGCAATTAACTTAATAACTTAAGTAAGGAAAGTTCACGTGATTTGTTAAAATTTTATTAACTTGCGCTTTAAAGACCTTCTCTATTGCAAGCGACCTAGCAAGCAACCTCTCTTATCAAGAGTAGGTATTGAGGCTTTGGCGACTAAGAAAACTGAGAACTTATTAGAATAGGCCTTAAGGACCAATGGCTAAAATAAAGAGTCCACACTTCGGGCATCCGATACAGCAGAATGGTAAACTGCTGCAAAGCACACAAAAACAAGCGCCGCACTAAAGCAGCAAAGTAAACTGCACACGTAACCAGCCGACCTACCACTTAGACCTAGTAGTCCAGAAGTATCGCCTCCCCTTAATTAAAGAGGGTCAGGGAAGAAGCTAGCCATAGAAGTAAGCTCCGGGGTCAATGATGTCGTTCACTTCTCACCTTCAAATTGGAACTGTAAAAGGTGGCCTGCAAAGGGTGGGTTTACGAGGGACTTTTTTATTGACTTCTCCTTCCTGTAAGAAGGAAGTTCTATCAATGCTTGTAGCTACTCTAATCCTAATGTAATGGTTTGACGTATCAGCTGCCGAGAAAGCCCGATCTGAGGGTATCATATATAAAGAAGATACCTGCTGCATTTAGCATTTAGGAGTGATCTGTTCATCTCTTGTTTGACTCGAAATATCGTAAGTAACCTTCACTTCGCTCCTTCTTTTTACCTTGGTCAACAACCAAGAAAAACAATATAGGCAGGCAGAAGTAGACCGCCGACTGTCCACATCACTAGCCCAGTCAGCATCAGCAAAGGCATGGAGAGATAGAGGAGTGTGAGATGACAGGAAGAGACCATAATGCGCCGTGCCCTTGAGATAGCGGAGAACAAGGTCGCAGTTGGATTCTTAGCCATAGGGTTTCCTTGCTCGCCCGTAACTCCTCTGTTGGCATTGGTTCCTTTTCGGTATGGCTACTGAGAATGAACCCGACACATCGGTCGAACATTGGATTTTACCAGAGGATGCAGGATTAGATGACGCTTTCGACAGCAGGATTGGATATGATTGATTGGGGATACCGAAAACTTACCTATTGTTTTAGATGCCTTAAGAGATCTTTATTTCAATGGACCCAAAAGTGAATGCTACATCCAGGCCGTAGCAGTCTACGTCAATATTTTGGGAGGGACATAGTAACCCGGGCTCATCCCTCGTGCATGAGCGGGCACGTGAAGCTGCGGTGTGGCGAACACTGAACGTTGATACAGGGCATAGTTGTCCCACTCGTCGTTACAATCCATCTGATAGTGACATTCACATAGTTGAAGATGGATTCGTTCGCGAAAGACAAGAGCAACTGTTTGAAAGAATACCGCTCCGTGAGCATCCGACGCTTTCAAAAGCATCTAAATCAAAAGAGACTAGGAAAATCCTGGAAAAAAAAAAACAGAATTGTTGTATCGAGCTCGGTTGTCAGGGATGAAACAAATGATGATCCGCTTCGAAATCAAGTGTAATTTGGAATTGACTCAGAGAGGTCTGTGAGCTCGAGCTGGAAGGGAACCTCGAGCTTAACGATTGTTTGGCTCGTGTCAGTGGGTGAAGGATGCGCTTTGCATTGAAGTGCTACCCGGAACCTACCTTACTTCAACTTCACTTCCTCTATGATTTGATAGAGGTCGGAAGAAGCAGGCACACCAACTGACGTTTAGGGAGTCGGAGGTTAATGATTCTTAAGCTAGCCTTTGACTTTCCTCTTCGTGAGCCATAGCAACAGGATTTCATAGAAAGAAAGCATTCGCAGTAACTTCCTATGATCACCGAGAAAGAAGTCTTCCCTCAGTGGATGCTGGTCTAACTGGCCCTGTCCCATGAGTTAGGAATTTCTATGTCCGTGAGTGATCCATTGGATATTACGAGGGAGGCCGCAACTACAACTCAGCAGGAAGAGGATGATGGTCGGGCATTTCGTAGGGCTGTACTGATCGGGTGTTGGGTACTTACTGTTGCGTTGACAACAACTGCAGCTATATGTCGATAAGCTTGAAGCTATAGAATATAGCGAGTTGCTTGGAGAAATTGAAGGAACATGTTTTTCACGTGAAAAACCTGATAAAATACCACATAAATATTATACCATAATAGGTATTCAAGAATCCGTACATGACATTTTAATGAATTTGAAAGAAATTTTATTGAGAAGTGCCTTCCCGTTCCATTCTATTTCCTAAGGTCGTGGTTCGGAGTCTCGTACTAGTGGCTTAGCTGTCTTCCTTAAAGAGAGAGATCTTTCCTTACAGCGGGAACCCTTTCTCTTTGATTAGTGGAATTGGAGGTTTTCCGGCAGAAGGACTAAAAGAACCTTGATTTGCAACTGAAATTGAGGTATTCGGACCTGGTTACCGAATAAGAGCTCTTTTTTCGGCGCGGGAGAGCCGGACGATGAGAGCCTTAGTAATGGGAATCTGGTTTCCATCTAAACTCCCTTTTTTTGACACTTAGGTTCGGCTGGGCTGCTGTAAATGGCTCTCAAAAGGGCTTCCTCACTGCGCGGACTCCTACCATCGAAGTCAACTAGCCTGGGTAAACCATCAAACGATCTACTGATCGGGACAAAAGCCCTATGTTTACCGATCTCTCTCGTTCTATGAGTGAATCTTGTTCTAGGTGGTAGGTGGTGGATTCTCTCTTATATCGATTTTTCAACTCATAAAAAGTAAGGCACAGAGAGCTCAATGTAGGAATCGTGGAAATGGTGTCAAAGCACCTCCCCTCGCCCCCACTAGCTAGGTCACTCCTTTTTCTAACTAAGAAAGCAGCTAATCCTTTAAGCCTGCCAATAGGCTCTCTTCTCATTCCCTCCCTCTTACTTAGATAGTCCGTATTTCAAGTAGTCAAGATGCCAGTGCCTATTGAAGGCCAGTTGATGCCGGGGGAAGACTACCTACTATAAATACTATAAAAGAAGGGGAAGCCGGCCAATTCACCATGTAGACAGAAGTAGTGTAGGATGGACTATCGGAGCTAGTACGAAGATCAGAACCAAGCTTCCAAGATCAATCAGTGTCAAAATCCGACTCAGGGGAGAGGGGTTATTTCGCTGCATCAGCATGACGTTCCTAGTTCCCAGCTGTCCTTTCTTTCGCGGAATTACTAACGTCTCTTTACGTCGCCGAGCGAAGTGTTTACTTTGCTTGGATCTCGAGCCAGAAGTTCGGAAGCTTCAAGTGACCATCTAAATCCCGGTTGTAGGAAAACAGAAAGAAGCAAGCAGATCATTTATGATGAAGAGAATGATTCGGAGTTCTTGCAGAGTGGAACCATGCAGTACCAGATACGAGATAAATCTTCCAAAGAACAAGGCTTTTTTCGAATAAACCAATTCATTTGGGACCCTGCAGATCCACTCTTTTTCCTATTTAAAGATCAGCCTGTGTTTTCACATCGAGAATTCTTTTTTGAGCCTCAAAGCAAAAGGAAAAGGAAAGAAATCGACCCGACCTAAGGCCAATGGGAAGATACCCGGGAAACCATTACCTAAGGTAAAGCCTCTGACACAGGAACTCAAGAAAGCGATAGGCCCCTGCTTCTATTTCTATTAGTGAAAGCGCAATCACAACTGTAGAAGCGGCGGAAGAATAGGAAAAGGAATCCGCAGCTATGGAATCAGCTGTTATAAAGGTTCAGCAGAGGTTTCCTGTCCCCGGATGGTGTAAGTCGTCCTTCTCTTACTGTTGAAGAAAGCGAGAACGGAGAGTACTAAACTGATATAAGACTCCCACTTTTGGCTCTATATTTTTTGGCACCTTTTAGGTTCTAGAGAAAGAGAATCCGATTTGCAAAGAATTTCATAAGAGAAGAAAGGTTTTGATTCGCCTTGAGTAAAGAAAGAAACTTTCTAATGCGTCATACTTCACTTATTCTATATATAGATTGTCTTAGTGAAAAGTGTACCGCACCTCTTCCTTATTATTGATAGATTCTGTTGGTGTTCAGTGTACTACCGTCGGTCGAGCTCTTTAACTCCTCTCGAGCTCTTCCCTAACTTGCTTTCGAAAAGAAAAGCCAGCGCCCAATATAGCTTAGCCATGTGTAGACCAACCATTAAGGGGTCTCGCGAAGCCGGTCACCGTCTGGTAGAGTAGGAAAAAAGTAAAGGACTGGAGTATGAGAAAGGTAGAGCTTAAGACCATGTAATCTATCAATGTGAAGATCGACTTCAAGTTCCGCACCAGGACTCAAACGGGGAGAAGGTAAGATAAGGGGAAGAAGCGGGGTAGAGGAATTGGTCAACTCATCAGGCTCATGACCTGAAGATTGCAGGTTCGAATCCTGTCACCTTGATGTGATGGGCCTGAAGTGCACAGCCCAGCAGCCTCTTTAGGCTGGCGAACAAATCCACTTTGAAGTTGACTTATTCGCTCGGCCAATCGTCGGAATGTGTACGAGATACCATAAGGGCCCAATATCTCAATAGCACCTTTGTCTAAAGCTTCGAATGAGACTTCATATCCGAAACGCAGGAACGATCTGACTAGAAAGTCATTCAAAACTTGATCGAAAAACCAGCGTTTATTGAAGAAGCTATAGAGTCGATTACAAAAAGTACTAGTTTGAAAGGCTCGTTGGAATTGATCCGCTACGGGATTTACATTATACGCAACAGAAGCACCTGAAGTACTAAACGGAATTGGTATTAGTTTGGTAATGGTTGGAGCAGCAAACTCGGATTCGGCAAGAATCTCATTTTTTGGTAGTACGAAGGGGGAATTGGCCCAAAAATTGGCTAATCAAACCACACCCGGGGAAGAGGCGGGGCCATCTAATATAACCCCGCAGGCAGTCCCCTATCCGTACCAACCAGATGAAACGGTAGGGGGGGATTCAGTTGAGACTATACAAAGGCGTATTTTGTCTAAATTCAAATTTCCTTCGGTCGAGCAAATCGAATTAGCTCGAATTCAGGCCGAGGATCTATTCAAAATCAAAGCCAAAATAATTCGCCGTATGTCAACACTGGATCCCCAAGGGGATTGGTTAGGTCGGGGAGCCCGTGCTCTCGACAATCCCCGTACTGCCACGGGGGAAGACTCGTTGCCAAATCTCTACCGAATCTACGAGGAGATTCAACTAGAAGGGACCCGATCTCAATGTTTTTGTAAACTAAAAGAAAGGGTCTTTCTCCGACATTGATACCGCGTAGGTGACCCCTCCTCTCTATCTATTTTTTTCATTGTTTCAAGTTCTGATTCATGTAGTGATTCAATTGTGATACAAAAAAACTCCCATGTCTTTCTTGGTTGGACCAACCAGCGATTGTAGACAAGTCTTTCTTCATTTTTGAAGCAAGAAGCGGAACCAATATACATTTTTAAGAAAGAATATAAATTTTATGACAAATCCGGTCCGATGGCTGTTCTCCACTAACCACAAGGATATAGGGACTCTATATTTCATCTTCGGTGCCATTGCTGGAGTGATGGGCACATGCTTCTCAGTACTGATTCGTATGGAATTAGCACGACCCGGCGATCAAATTCTTGGTGGGAATCATCAACTTTATAATGTTTTAATAACGGCTCACGCTTTTTTAATGATCTTTTTTATGGTTATGCCGGCGATGATAGGTGGATCCGGTAATTGGTTTGTTCCGATTCTGATAGGTGCGCCTGACATGGCATTTCCACGATTAAATAATATTTCATTCTGGTTGTTGCCTCCAAGTCTCTTGCTCCTATTAAGCCCAGCCTTAGTAGAAGTGGGTAGCGGAACTGGGTGGACGGTCTATCCGCCCTTAAGTGGTATTACCAGCCATTCTGGTGGAGCAGTTGATTCAGCAATTTCTAGTCTTCATCTATCTGGTGTTTCATCCATTTTAGGTTCTATCAATTTTATAACAACTATCTTCAACATGCGTGGACCTGGTATGACTATGCATAGATCACCTCTATTTGTGTGGTCCGTTCTAGTGACAGCATTCCCACTTTTATTATCACTTCCGGTACTGGCAGGGGCAATTACCATGTTATTAACCGATCGAAACTTTAATACAACCTTTTCTGATCCCGCTGGAGGGGGAGACCCCATATTATACCAGCATCTCTTTCGGTTCTTCGGTTTTAAATGGCCCTTTTCAGATTCAAATCTGAATACGCATTGCGCTATATGCTGGGACTGTCTGCTTAATGGTACTCCTACTATGTTCATAAGTGGTTTTCTAGTAAAACCCCGATCTAGTAAAAATGGAGTATCTAAGACACAATCAGCAGGTAACCAACGACATAAAAGCAGTCTAGTAGGAACCTCAGAGACTACACGCGCAACAACTTATCCTAAATCCTTCTGTTAGTGGCTAGCTGGAATTATCGATGGTGATGGAACTCTTCAAGTTAGTAAACAAGGATATACTTCTCTTGAAATTACTATGGGACTCGAAGATCTACCACTACTACGAGATATCCAACATATGCTTGGTGGAAGTATTAAAATGCGATCAGGTGCTAAAGCTTATC